AGCTATCCCGACTATTTTCCGTGCATCGTCCTAGCAGAGTACTTGTATCTATATGTTCATTTGCGCAGGTATCGTGTCTATACAAATGAAATTGGATTGGAATTGTACGAAAATTTATATTCGGATCTGTTTGTTAAAGAACATAGTGAGGAAGTAAAATGGGCTTTTTATTGGGGATAGAGGGACTTGAACCCTCACGATTTTAAAATTCGACGGATTTTCCTCTTACTCTAAATTTCATTGTTGTTGGTATTGACATGTAAAATGGGACTCTCTCTTTATTCTCGTCCGATTAATCTTCAAAAAATCTATCAAACTCTGGAATGAATAATTTGATCACTGAATACACTGAATATTGGAATTCAATTATTTTTGAAACTTCAATGAGAATTGATTCACAATAAAATAACTCTTAAATTTTTCATAGTCTATCATTCTAATCAATATAGAATAGAAATAGGGGGTTTCTATAGAACCTTATCCTATACTCATACTAATACACTTCTACTATTATACTACTATTATACTATATACTAATATTATACTATATACTAATAGTGGATAAGATAATAGTCAGATGTGATATAAATAAGAAAGAAATGTGATTAATCATTTGCTATGTCAGTATCTAGACGTATGTATTAGGTATATAAGATTATCCCTTCTATCATTCAGTATCTAGACGTACGTATTAGGTATATAAGATTATCCCTTCTGTCATTTCGATCTTTTCTTTTGATATAAGGATTTTAGCTACTAATCTAACGTAGTCAACTTCATTCGTTAGAACAGCTTCCATTGAGTCTCTGCACCTATCTCTTTTTATTCTCATTTTAAATTTTTTTTTTTTTTTTTTTTTTTTAAGATTTGGCTCAGGATTGCCCATTTTTAGTTCCAGGGTTTCTCTGAATTTGGAAGTTAACACTTAGCAGGTTTCCATACCAAGGCTCAATCTAATCAAGTCCGTAGCGTCTACCAATTTCGCCATATCCCCCCCTTGCTTTGAAAAATAATCCAGTTGTAATTCTATCCAGCTCTTTCATTGATCTTGTCACTAAGGAATTTATTAGGTAATGATTCCTATATCAAAAAAGTATATGCTGCTATTTTATTTTTTTGACCATCCCCTACTATCATTTCATCTCTATTGGATGAATCCTATTTGTTTCAATCCGAATGATTCTATCATTGATGTATCCGCAATTCAATATGGATAGATATATGTGGGATATATCTATGCCTTTCCTAATTATTCATTTTTACAATACTATTTAAAATAGTGGAACGGTCAATATTCATTCTTTTTTTTTCATATATATATATGGATATGGAATTTAATTTCTATTTCAATATCTAATTTATCTAGATCTAAATAGTTTTGTTTTCTATTTTAGAAATAGAATTTCAAATATATAACATATAACTAATAACTAAGAATATAGAATAAATTTAAATAATCAAGAAATGAAAGAAAAAAAGAAAAAGAATCACTAGGTAATAACTAAGATCCCAAGTTTACTGTATTCCTATATAGTATTGCTTTTATATCCGCCTGCTTAGCTCAGAGGTTAGAGCATCGCATTTGTAATGCGATGGTCATCGGTTCGATTCCGATAGCCGGCTCTTTTTCTTTCGATGATTTAAAATCTCTACTCTCACTTTCTCTAAATGTAGGGTCACCAATATATTATGTCATGGTAACTTGCAGCTATAGCTATGAATAAAAAAGTTGACTAGAACAATTAGATCTCTACAGAAGAAATTGGAAAATGTAGTTTTTACTTGAATTTCCTATATATACAAAAAATACGAATATTGATAAAATTTATTTTATTTAGTTTTGTTTTGCTGATCCTTTAGTTCAGTCTGAATTTATATTTTTTTGTCAAATGAAAGTGAATCAAAAAGGAGCCTTTATATGTCTCGTTACCGAGGACCTCGTTTAAAAAAAATACGCCGGCTGGGGGCTTTACCGGGACTAACTAGTAAAAGACCCAGATCTAGAAGTGATCTTCAAACCCAATTACGCTCTGGAAAAAGATCGCAATATCGTATTCGTTTAGAAGAGAAACAGAAATTGCGTTTTCATTATGGTCTGACAGAGCGACAATTACTGAAATATGTGCATATTGCTGGAAAAGCCAAAGGGTCAACAGGCCAGGTTTTACTACAACTACTTGAGATGCGTTTGGATAACATAATTTTTCGATTAGGTATGGCTTCGACCATTTCTGGAGCCAGACAATTAGTTAACCATAGACACATTTTAGTTAATGGTCGTATAGTGGATATACCAAGTTATCGTTGCAAACCCCAAGATATTATTACTACGAAGGATAAAGAAAGATCGAAAGCTCTGATTCAAAATTCTCTTGTTTCATCCCTCCACGGGGAATTACCAAACCATTTGACTATTGACTCCTTACAATATAAAGGATTTGTAAATAAAATAATAGATAGTAAATTGATCGGTTTAAAAATAAATGAGTTGTTGGTCGTAGAATATTATTCCCGTCAGACTTGATTCTAACGAAAATAAAAAAGCAAGGTTCATACAATTTTGACTCCTTTTGCTGAAGTAAATAGAGTACCCTGTGCCCTGTCTAATTCACGTATCACAAATGGATCGGCAATAGGATTCTTTTTCTTTTTTCAATGTCAATACGATATTTATATTTGTATTTTACGTATCACAGAGATGTAATTAGAGATAGAGAATCTCTATGAAATTAAGGGTCTTATTGTTATAATAATGATATCAATTCTTATTTGATTTGATACATTATAGTTGGTAACGTTGATGAATGAAAAGAAACGGAGAGAGAGGGATTCGAACCCTCGGTAAACAAAAGTCTACATAGCAGTTCCAATGCTACGCCTTGAACCACTCGGCCATCTCTCCTACAGAATCTTATTTTTGACCAAAACCCGAATGAATAGCGAGTCATTCATCTTAATTGTAGTACAGGTATGACCGTTCGATGGTTCCATAAGAAGAAAATTTTTCCAATTTCATATTTATTTATAACAACTGATTTCATCAGCTACCCCGTGGATCTATTCAAAATTCATGAATCATCCGATTAATTTTTATCTTTCAATTGTATGCGTGGCACATACACGTTATGCAAACAAAAAGGATGGTTACTTTATTTGAATTTTATTTTATGATGGAATGACTATTACATTCTTTTTCCTTTTTGGATCATAACTAAATAAAAACTTCTCTAGTTATCAAAATCCATAAGAAACTTGGTTATTCAACTTAGATGAAATAGTAATAGTTTTGGTCATTAGTATACTACAAAATTGTAATGAAATCTAATCTGATTCCACTATTTAATTTCATCTTTTTCCAAAAGGGGGTACAATTTGGGACCCACATTTTTTCCAATGAGTCTGTTTTTATGTTATTTTGTACTGTACAATTCCTTTTTTTGTGGGATCGTTTTCCCCAAAGGAGGATGAGAAGAATTATAGAATGAATTACTAATTATGCCTAGATCTCGAATAAATGGAAATTTTATTGATAAGACCTCTTCAATTGTAGCCAATATTTTATTACGAATAATTCCGACAACTTCAAGAGAAAAAAAGGCATTTACCTATTACAGAGATGGTGCGATTTGATTTTTTTCTTATTTTTGTTTTTTTTTTTTTACCTCTCATTTTTACGAGAAAAAGAACGTAGTTATAAATAAAAAAAAAAAAAAAAACAAATGAGTGAAAGAAACCTACGCTTGATGAAGGTGAAGTTTAGAGATAGAGCAATTCCTTCTGTCGTGTATCCTCGATTTATGCAGCTTTAGGTGCTTCAATTATTTATTTTAGTATTGAGCAAAAGGTTATATCTATAGGTTCTGTATTGGAGGTAAATCCTACTTCATTAGTACCAATAGATGGCATCGGGGAAAAAGCACTACATCTAGGAATCAACAACACGAAAACTTTGTTATAAATAACCCTTTTCCTTATTGGTATCGGGACTAAAAATAATGGTTGGGAAAACAAAGATCCATCTCATTCGTACTTTTGGTACCCATATAACCATCAAAGACCGTTGAAGTGACTAATTCCTGGAAATTGTAAGCGTTGAGTACAAAGAAATTTTTGGAGTGACCATTTCTATTTAGCACTAATACAATTGGTGTTAAGAAAAAATCTCTTATGGGAAGGCTGGCTAGAAATTTCTTGTAAAAATACCAGCTCCTGTCAGTTCATAATTATAATAGTGAATTTTGGATTATTCGCTTTAGTACTATGCGCAGAAGGGAGGAGCCGTATGAGATGAAAATCTCACGTACGGTTCTGGAACGGAGATTCTTTTACTATAACGAACGACCGTAACGGATGTCGGCTCAATCCGAAGGAAATTATGCAGAAGCTTTACAGAATTATTATGAAGCTACGCGACCAGAAATTGATCCCTATGATCGAAGTTATATACTCTATAATATAGGTCTTATACATACAAGCAACGGAGAACATACAAAAGCTTTGGAATATTATTTACGGGCATTAGAACGAAATCCCTTTTTACCACAAGCTTTTAATAATATGGCCGTGATCTGTCATTACGTGCGACTATCTTCACTATAGAAAGCAAGGAAAAAAGATCAAATCGTCTAGTAAATACTAGAAAAATAGGCTTTCTACATATGCATCGTCCAAAATAACGATTTTTATCAGCTGTAGCAAGGAAAGATACTTCGCGAGAACCAAAAAAATCGGAAGAAAAAGGTATGGCCTATATACTATACTCTATGGATAAAGAGTCAAATTGATAGAGAAAGCACCGTAAAGATCCATTAGTAAGCTATTATTTGGTCAATACAGTTCATAACTGCTTACTTATGTCATGATATGGGATAAAAAGTTAGAAATCAACTTATGTAATAGAGTTGATCTATTAAAGTATTGAGCAGCGGTGTAGCATCAGATCCCAAAGATAGTAAGTTCTTTTTTCTTAACGGAGGAAGGTCTTTTTCAAAGATTCTATA